AGACCCTATGAATCAATCGAAACCTCAGATTCATACTAGAACCACGATGTTGAATAAAGCCCCCAAGCTAAGCCCAAAGGTTCTCTGAGTAAGAACCGTTTGATCATCACCACGTATTCAATTAATAGATTTAATGACTCAAAATTAGGAATTTTATTTGTCCATTGGTCAAAATAAACAAATAAACAGAAACCCAATTTTTAAGGAAGAAAACCCTTTCGATTTATAATGATAAAATCAATCTTTTAAATTTTTTTGAATCCAGTCGCGAGGTATAAATAGTAGGTATGAATCATAGTTCAAATATTTCTCGATCTATTCCATATATTCCGTGCTCCAGATAAAAAAATGAATATCCGACGAAGCAGAACTCATCTCTCTCAAGATGACAGACCCATTCTCTGTACTATCAATAGGATCAATTATAACAAGTCACACACTCATATTCCGGAAATACAGAAACAAAAGAATTTCACGGTCGAACTGCCAGAATAGACTATAAATGAGAGTCCTAAGTAATTCATTTTGGATTGAAAAGCCAGGACTTCATGATTTTTATGGACCTAATTCATTGAAATTCCATCTAGTAAAACGGAAGAATTATAAATCTCTAAAATAATAGATAGGAATACCGCAAATAGAGCCATTGCGACCCCCATCAAAGGGGTAGTTCCCCACCCAGGAGCCACTTTCCCGTATTCTGAATTCAATGGTTTCAATAAACTCCCTGCATTAGTTCGTCTTGGACCAGATCTAGAACTATCCTCAACGGTTTGTGTAGCCATAAATCCTATTGCATTGGTTGAGATCGGTTGACTTTGTATACTATTCCGTTGTAAATAAAGGATCTTATCATAGATCCGTTATAGTTTTGAAATTTGATAATAATGGAAACAGCAACCTTAGTTGCCATCTTTATATCTGGTTTACTTGTAAGTTTTACCGGGTACGCCTTATATACCGCTTTTGGGCAACCCTCTCAACAACTACGAGATCCATTCGAGGAACACGGGGACTAAATGGAAGTAAAGTAATGAGCCTCCCAATATGGGAGGCTCATTACTTTACTTCCATTTAGATAAAGATAATGTAAGATAATGAAAAATCATTTCGCCTTTTTAGTCGGAACCTTAGGCGGCTCTCGAAAAAATATAGCGAAAAAAATTATTCCTAGAGTCGAGACTAAGAGGAATGTATAAACCAATGCTTCCATAAATTGATCGTGGTTTACAATTATAGCTTCCACACCTGTTCATTTGGGATCATCTCCCAGATTAAGAAAGGACAAGAGTCAAAAGTCAAAGAAAGGGCGGTGATTCAAATCAACATTTCTCTGGTACTCTATGTCAAAGTTAAATAATAAAAATATAATAGAGGCAAAAGATACAAGAGCAGTATTGTATCAGACGACTTGTCTCCTTGTAGTTGGATCTCCAAGTTTTTGGAATGCTCCAAATTCCACTTGAGCATCCAAATCTGGGTCAATACCAGCAAAAACATCTCTGAACAAGGTTCTAGCACCATGCCAAATGTGTCCGAAAAAGAAGAGCAAAGCAAACGAAGCATGTCCAAAAGTGAACCAACCCCTTGGGCTGCTACGAAAAACACCATCCGATTTCAAAGTAGCACGATCTAATTCAAAAATTTCACCCAATTGAGCACGTCTAGCATATTTTTTCACAGTAGCAGGATCACTATAACTGACTCCATCGAGTTCGCCGCCATAGAACTCAACAGTTACTCCTACTTGTTCGACACTATACTTAGATTCCGCCCTTCTAAAGGGAACATCGGCTCTTACAATTCCGTCTCCGTCTACCAAAACTACTGGAAATGTTTCAAAAAAAGTAGGCATACGGCGTACAAAAAGCTCACGCCCTTCTTTATCTCTAAAGATAGGATGTCCTAACCATCCAACCGCTATTCCATCCCCATTGTCCATCGAGCCTGCTCTAAATAAACCTCCTTTTGCTGGATTATTGCCAATGTAATCATAAAAAGCTAATTTTTCTGGAATTTTAGACCAAGCTTCTGATAAACTCTGATTTTCATCTAGTCCGGCACCAACCCTTCGATATATTTCTTGCTGGAAGTATCCTTGATCCCATTGATAACGAGTGGGACCAAATAATTCGATTGGGGTAGTTGCGGAGCCATACCACATCGTTCCAGCAACAACAAAAGCTGCAAAAAAGACAGCAGCGATACTACTGGAAAGGACAGTTTCAATATTACCCATACGTAATCCTTTGTATAGGCGTTGGGGGGGGCGGACACTAAGATGGAATAGGCCCGCTAATATGCCCAATGTACCTGCTGCAATATGATGAGAGGCTATTCCTCCCGGAACAAAAGGATCAAAACCCTCTACCCCCCACGCAGGATTTACAGATTGGACTTTTCCGGTTAGTCCATAAGGATCAGATACCCATATTCCAGGACCATACAAGCCTGTTACATGAAATGCACCAAACCCAAAGCAAGCTAATCCTGAAAGAAATAAATGAATTCCAAAGATCTTGGGCAAATCCAAAGAAGGTTTTCCTGTACGTTCATCACAGAATATTTCTAGATCCCAATATACCCAATGCCAGATAGCCGCCAAGAAGCACAAACCAGAAAACACAATATGTGCCCCGGCCACACCCTCGTAACTCCAAATACCCGGATTCGTTATAGTCCCTCCTGTGATACTCCAGCCGCCCCACGAATTGGTTATTCCTAAACGAGTCATGAAGGGTATAACGAACATACCCTGTCTCCACATTGGATCAAGAACGGGGTCAGAGGGATCAAAAACGGCTAATTCGTATAGAGCCATTGAACCGGCCCAACCAGCAACGAGAGCTGTATGCATTATATGTACAGAAATCAACCGACCGGGATCATTCAATACGACGGTATGAACACGATACCAAGGCAAACCCATGGAAATACCCCTTTATCAAAGAAAAATAGACACTATGTAACTTTATCGCATTGGAAAAGACTATGCTATGGACCTCTCCCTTTCAGTGGATTATTTTGGAACAAGGGTTCATATTATTGAATTCCATTTCTTTCGTTGGGAATAATGGAACAATTCTGTTCATAGGAACAAAGATAAGCAGATCTATTCTATACCCGATAAGTACCAATACGCAATGGGGGCTTGGTCCCATTTTCTATGAGCGAATGCGTAGATACTTGTTCATCATTCGAAGAGCCCGACCCATTTGTAATAATTTTCCCTTATTAATTTCGTCTTACTATTTGGTAATATCCAGGGATAAAAATATTACGTTTCCACATCAAAGTAAAATATAGTACTTAACCCCCTTTCTTTCAGTTGATGCCTATTGGTGTTCCAAAAGTACCTTTTCGGAGTCCTGGAGAGGAAGATGCAATTTGGGTTGACGTATAGTGCGACTTGTCAGACATATTGGGTCATATGGGATTTCCCCGTTCTCTCCCCCGATCGAGATACCCTCTGTTTCGCCCAAAAAAGATTGTTTGAACCATCAATAATTTGGAGCGTGAAATGCAATTAGATCCATTTTTGAGGGGGTCGAAATCAATATTAATATTATTAATTATCAAAATTTATGGTTGGCTTGGTTGGACCAATCCAATAAAATGAAGTATCCAGGCTCCGTTCAGAAAATACCCAATTGGTAATATATGTATGATTACCACTTGTATCATAAGTGATTACTTGATAGCATATGGGCGATCTCAAACTGCCAATCAATGAAATAAGATTATGACTACATCGCGTATTTGTTGTAAGAAAGGCACGAAATGAATTGAAAAAAGTAAAAGTGGTATTGGGAGCATTTGTCCTATATGTGCAAATTGCAATCGGGCAGATATTTACCCGGAGTAGAACATAAACCTAAAATAATTGAGGAGGCCCATTCAGGAACAAGAAAATTACATCGTAATTTGGATTCGATTTCGATGAAACAATACATCAATGAGAGGTTAATTCGATAAGTTTAGTGGATTCTTTTATTTTTTACAGAGATTCGAGCAAAAAAAATCTTTCTTAAAAAAAAATCGAAGAAAAAGCCCCTTCATTAGGAGGTAGAAAAGTCTTACTATAAAAAAAGTAAAGGAGGGTAGAATCAATACAATACATTGATTCTTTTTTTTTTGAACCGTATGCATCCAAAGGCGCGTGTACGGTTCCTAAGGGATAAAATTTTGTCCTAATCAACCGACTTCATCGAGAAAGATTACTTTTTTTAGGTCAAGAAGTTGATAGCGAGATCTCAAACCAACTTATTGGCCTGATGGTATATCTCAGTATAGAGGATGAGACCAGAGATCTTTATTTGTTTATAAACTCCCCCGGCGGGTGGGTAATACCCGGAGTCGCAATTTATGATACTATGCAATTTGTGCCACCAGATGTGCATACAATATGCATGGGATTAGCCGCTTCAATGGGATCTTTCATCCTGGTCGGAGGAGAAATTACGAAACGTATAGCATTCCCTCACGCTTGGCGCCAATGAGTTTTTTGTTTGAAAGAAAAAAGAAAACTATGCCTTCGCCATATTTAATATTTTAATATAAATAAGAATTTGTAAGATAATATTTAAGTAATAATAGCATGGCACTTCGAGTTCGATATGAACAAACCATTATTGTTTTTTCAGAACATGGGATTATATATCGGGCGAGTAATATGAGACAAAGGGTATTTATGATTTGATCTTATCTATCCGGGCTTCATTTCAGCGTCACAAACTTTTATTTTTCACGCCAGAAGCCTCTTTCCAATATTTATGTTATGAAATATGAAAGAATACTCAAATGAAAAAAAAAAACAAGATCATTTTTTTTTTTACTTTTTTTATTTGATCGGATCAAAAAGAAACTTTGGGATTGCTGAATCACATATGAGATAAATCATAAATATAGAAAGCAACGGAACCATCATAGTATTTTTGAACTCCCACGAAAAGAAGGGTGGTAAATGGATCACTTAACGATTTGGGTCTGATGGATCCTATTTCGTTTTTTGCTCAACGAACGTAAAAAGTCCATTGTGGAGCCGTATGCAATGCACAAAAAATGCCTGTACGGTTGTTCAATTATATATATATATACTTTTTTTTTCTTGTTATTCTTTAATCTTTTTGCCTAGTCCAATCAATCGTACGAGATCGCGGAAACATTCATTATGTTATATCATCAGGGTAATGATCCATCAACCTGCGAGTTCTTTTTATGAGGCACAAACAGGAGAATTTGTCCTAGAAGCGGAAGAACTTCTGAAACTACGCGAAACCCTCACAAGGGTTTATGTACAAAGAACGGGTAACCCCTTATGGGTTGTATCCGAAGACATGGAAAGGGACGTTTTTATGTCAGCAACAGAAGCCCAAGCTCATGGAATTGTTGATCTGGTAGCGATCGAAAATGCCGGGGATTTCACGTAAATCTGCGATTCCATCCATTTCGAACCCTAATTTGGATGAATCTAAATTGAATATTTTATCTGCGTAAAGTAAAAAAAAAAAAGAAAATAGAAAGAATTCATAATCATCTGGTTAGGATTGATCTAAACCAGCCCATTTTCTATACCATTAAGTATGCCAACTATTAAACAACTTATTAGAAACACAAGACAGCCAATAAAAAATGTAACAAAATCCCCCGCTCTTCGGGGATGTCCTCAGCGTCGAGGAACATGTACTCGGGTGTATGTGCGACCCGTTCAGATCATGAGCCGGAACAAAATAAAGTACAATTTTTTCCAGTATCAATGACCAGTACCAATGAATAGGATAGGATAGAAGAATTCCAATCAATATAGAAAAAAACCTCCATTGCGTATCAAATTTATGGTTTCTATTGGTGCAAATCCAATCACCTCAATTGGAGATGAAAAGCAATTCCCCAATGGTAGCAAATGGTTATCCATTAAGCGGGGGAAATCATATTTAAGAAGCAAAAGAATTAGGCTCCTACTCTTGCAAGAACGGACTATACAGGGTCAGCTACCTAGCCAACCTTTGTAATTAAATACCGTTACTGTATGGGTAGATCTCATTGTGAAAAGACTTATTACTGTACAATTCATGGGTAGAGTCAAAGAATGTGAACTGTACAAGTTACTAATAACATTGATTAATGGTGGAAGGGGCTCCGGTGTATAGAGAGGACCTCACCGTTTAAGAAGTAGCCATAGAAACGATGGAACCCACTATTTATTTATCCATTTACCTTTACTATTTATTGATACTTTATACTATACTCAACTTGAGTTACAATTTAGTATTTTTTTTGTTGATACCTAGTATCAATACAATTTCTTATTTCGAGGTTAAATGCCTGGAAAAATGGTGGTTGGGAAGGTCATAGTAGCAAAAGCCATTGGAATTTTTTTTTATACATTGGAAGAATCCGTTTTGTTATTAATAGACCAGGAAAGGGAAAAAGAATAACTGAAAAAAAAATAAATCAATTAGTTATTCATCAAAGTTTAATTTGATTCAATGACCAGAATTAGACGAGGGTATATAGCTCGGAGACGTAGAATAAAAATTCGTTTATTTGCATCAACCTTTCGAGGGACTCATTCACGACTTACTCGAAATACTATTCAACAGAAAATGAGAGCCTTGAGTTCTGCTCATCAGGATAGGGGCAGGCAAAAGAGAAATTTTCGTCGTTTGTGGATTACTCGGATAAATGCAGCAATTCGTGAGATTGGGGTATCCTATAGTTATAGCAGATCCATACATGATCTGTATAAGAGACAGTTGCTTCTTAATCGTAAAATACTTGCACAAATAGCCATATCAAATACAAATTGTCTTTACATGATTTCCAATCAGATCTTTAAATAAGAAGATTAGAAGGAATCCACCGTAATGATTTAAGTGGGGCCCCGGAGAATGAGCTCCGGGAAGGTAGAGTAGAAATTAATATAAATAAGAGAAATATAGTAAAAATGAATCAACACATTAAAAAAAGAAGCAATTTTTTCTTATGATGTGACAATCCAATCGGGGTTCTCCAATTTTTCGAACAAAATATAAATCTGAGTTGGGGTTCATATTGAAATTTTGATTCAATTGCAATTGAGGAATAGCCTATCTATTTATTTCTAATTCGAGGACCCGTGGTTCTAGGAGTCGATTCAGTTCTCTCAAATTGTTTCTCGTTATTAAGAAAGGGTAACAAAGATAAAATACGAGCTTGCTTTATAGCAATAGTAATTAATCGTTGTTGTTTCAAAGTCAATCTATTCACTCGTCTAGATAATATTTTTCCTTGTTCACTAATAAATCGACTAATTAAACTCATGTTTCTATAATCAATTCGATCCCCCGATCCAATTGGGGGCAAACGCCTACGAAAAGATCGCTTGGATTTAAGAAAAAGTCGCTTGGATTTATCCATGGTTTATTCCTTATCTTTTAAATCGTATTTCTTAATTCGAATTTCATTTGCGATCCTACCAAAATAGGATGAAATAGGATTGGGTTGTTTTATTTTTATAATTTATTATTAAATTTTTATATTAATATTTTATTATTATGTAATTTATTGCTGTTCCTTGGAGGGGTTACAAACGCGTTACATTTTCTCTATTTCTTTATCTCCCCATGAATCGTATGCTTGTAACAATAGGGACAAAATTTTCTCAATTCCAATCGACTAGGCGTATTGTGTCGATTCTTTTGAGTAATATATCTGGAAATGCCCCGCGATTCCTTATTCATATCGTTTCGGACACAACTGTTACATTCCAAAATAACCTTTACTCTGACATTTTTACCCTTGGCCATAAACCCCCCTTTTTTTTTTATTCACCCAACTCTTCTATTTTCGAAACGAAGAAGAAAAAAAGAAGTTGCTGACTCGAAACCCAATTATTAACTATTTCATTGCAATCAAATCAATAGAGAATATAAGTAATACGATGATTTCTAACTATCCATTAGTTATAGTATTTCATTTAAGTATCCTGTATGCGTTTGTTGTCCGCGACCTTTATTATTTACTTTACATTTTTGTTCTCCCTCTATTAATTCAACGTGAACCTGGGTTTCGTTGCGGATGAATCTTTTTTGATTCTTTCTCTTTCCTTCTTTTTTATCCTAAAAAACTGAAAGAAAGAACAAAACAAAAAGGGTTAGTCACAGATAATTTATTCTATCTATAATCTTCTTCATCCCCAACTAGAATGAAAAAAAGGGGAATGTTAACGCATCTGGGAATAAACGATTAATCTCTATCAATAGGCCTGCTAAAGACCCGAACCATAGAGTGCTTAACACAGGTGCCACAGAGAGATATGTTTTTAAATCTCGCATTGAAAATCCTCCTTTTTTATTGTAATACATATATGATCAGATACACATGTCGTTGTTGATGATATTTTACTTTCTTTACAACAGAAAAAAGTGTCCACTCACTTTATTTTCTGAACATTACCTATTTTTATATTTATATTTTTTATTATATTGTTAATTATATTATATCTATTTGATCGATTTGATTCTTTTTTCTTTTATTATATTATTATATGTTATATTGTTATATAAGACGAAAAAGAAATGACAAGAGCAATTGTATATCAATGGGAGAAATCACGATGTGGAAAACAAGATGGGGATTCTCTACAATGACACTATAGGCCAATTGAAAGGGATGTAGCGCAGCTTGGTAGCGCGTTTGTTTTGGGTACAAAATGTCACGGGTTCAAATCCTGTCATCCCTATCTATTACTTCTCCCATGTGCAGTAATGAAGGATCCATTGAGATCAATAAAAATTAGACATACATAACATAATGCTTTATGATACTATATGTATCCAAAGTGGGGGTTACAAATCAAATTCTTTTATTTACATACAGCCCTTTATATTGGGATAAGAAAGAAAGCGCTCTTAGTTCAGTTCGGTAGAACGCGGGTCTCCAAAACCCGATGTCGTAGGTTCAAATCCTACAGAGCGTGCTTCTGTTCTTCTTGGGTCGAATTACAAGTAAATAACTTTACTAACTAGAGCAGCAACCCTAATTTGACCTCCTCCTTTCTTTAATCCGCAGGAGGTCAATAAAAAAAAGAGATGTTATTTAAAAAGAGATGAGCTCTTACTTAATCAAAGGTCCAACTGATCGCCGCGTCTGTATTGCAAATACGCAGTTACGAATAATCCAGCCAAAGTAATAGGAATTAGGCCTAACACGATTCCAAATAGTAAAACTTCAATCATTTTTTAATTTTTTTTTGAAAAGGTAGGTAAAAAAAAAAGGGGGGGTAATATCTATCTCTAAATAGTAATCCAAATCGCCCACGAATCTCAATAATCAAGAATTACAATTTACATGGGAAGGAACTATGGACTACCTGGATATCTCACAAAAACATTTTTATGAATTGAATTGTTCATTCAATCAATTTCAAATAAGACGTATCTTGCTCAGACCAATAAATAGAGCTGAGGTTATAGTTAAAGCCGCCAGTAGAAAACCGAAATAACTAGTTATAGTAGGCATGAAGGAACTAAATGGGATACGTTCTATTTATACATATGTTTATTTATGAAACACTTACCTAAGTTTCTTATCTTGAAAAATATAAGATAATAAAAAGACCAATTGACAAAATGAGTCCCAATTGAATTGAAAGCTTTTGATTTCATTTATCATTCATTATTCATTTCATTATAGACAGCACAAACAATAGTGACAGAAATAAAAAAAAAATTATCCTCTTTGACATCTATTCATCCTACGATTCTGACTCAACCGATTTCTCGAGCAACTCTTGAATAAAGTATCTTGAATAAAGGAATGTCAAAATAACATGGAACTTCATTTCTAAATGAAAAATGAAACTCTCTTTAAATTAAATGAAATCCTATTTTCAATCATTTATATTTTCAATAAAAATATTATAATTATAAATAGGGTCATTACTAAAATTACTAATATATATTAGTAATATATATTAGTAATTTGGATCTTTTCTTTTTCAATTGTATTTATTCCATTT